TTTTCAATGAACATTAATGAATCCTTTTTTGGAGTTCGTTTGTATAGTCATACAAAAAGAGGATACCAAATCGTTTAGTACGAAGATTCTGTTGATTAATTTATAGCTTAAATTTTTACGCCATTTACTTATCCTAGAGGGGGATGTAAGACAGCGCATATGAGCATCGGGTTGTTTGCATATAACATGGATATTTACAGATCACGGACAGAAAAACAAAAATGAAAAATCTGATTGATAGAACAACATAATATATAGAAAACTCAAAAATTTAAATCAGGGGTACATATATATCCTTAACATACTCAAGCGGCTCCCATTATTGGTATCAAACCAATAGCGATTCATACAAGCTAAATCTTCTAATCGATAATTAGGCCAAAAAAATAACTTTAATTTAATTAATTCATTTTTTTTTCGGTCGAAATTTTTACTTTCATCCAAAAATTGACTCCAATTTTTTATCTTGTTCTCCTTGGAAAATGTTTTATTTCTATGCGCACCATTCTGATTCTTTAAATTCAAATTGAAAGAAATTAGAATTCGCAATTCTCTACGACGTCTAGATGATAAAATTTTTTCAGGAACAAGCAAATCATAATTATTTTTGTCTTTATTTAGAGTTTTTCTTTTATGTCTTGGAATGGATTCATCAAAATTATTCTTAGCAACATTTTTGGGGTTTCGGTATCTTTGATTACTTTGGTGCTTACTTTTATGAACCAATGAAATACCTATGATTTGATACATAAAAAACTGTCCGTCATTTTTTACAGATAGACGAGTAGGTTCCATAATTAATATTCCCTTTTTCGTTAATTGTGTAAGATTTAAACGCCTTCTCATTATATCCAGATTCATTTCTTTCCTTTGAATATAGGATATAGTAATTTTTCTTACATTTATGAGGCTAACCAGGAGACCATATATCTGGATATTATCCATCATTTTTTGATTCAATTGATTCAAACGTCCAGTCCATCTTAATTGCAAAGGAAAATCTCCTTTAAGGAATACTTTTAGTTTTTCGATCGATTCTAAAAAATATTCTTCAATATTGTTTTGATTCTTTAATTCAAAATATTGTTTTGAATTTGATGGTCTAAAATTTAAAAAATATTCATCCGCCTCTTGTTTTCCTTTGATATTTTGATTTTCGCTAAAATTTGGATTGATATTCAAATTAAAAAGAAGTAAGTTGCTTGGGATAAACCAAGGTTTCTCTTTATATTTATGATAAAGTATTAAAAACTCTGGAAATAAAAAAACTTTCGGATTCGATATGAAGTGATTTAAGATTAAGAATTTTTCATTCATTCCCATCCAATCAAAAGACACCCCCATCCAATCAAAAAAGACCTTTTTATAATTGATTTCGGAATTTGATTTAATTGGAAGATAAAAAAGACCATTATTATAAGAATTCTCTGTTATTTGGTCCTTATTAGGTTCAACCTGAATATTTGTATTAAATTTCCAACCCAAATATTTTCTATCTGTATTTTTTTCCATATATATAATATCACTTTTTTCTAGATAATTCTTGATAGGAATATTATTAAAAAAAGTTTCTTTATTTTTGGTGGAATTTTCTTGCTTCTTTATTGTTTCTAATGATGATCTATAAATATCAGACTTATTCTGAGTTTCAGAATTAATATATTTATATGAGAAAAGATCATATCTATAGTTTTTTTGAAAATTCTCCTCTTTATTTGGTAATAAATATACTTTCAAATTTTGTTTTTTTTTGTAATCCAATAATGGGTCTTTTTCATAGGAATACCTTTTCTTTAAATCATCATTTTGAGACATATGGCATTGATTTATTTGATTTCGCCATTTTTGTGGGACTAATGTAGACCATGTAATCTGAGATAAATCATATTGATAATGACTTCTTAACCAGTTTTTCCATGGATTCTTTTCATAATTTGAAAGTCTTACTTTGGAATCAAATATTCCTTGTGTTCCAAAAAAATCCTTTATTTCATTCTTAAGAAAAAAAGATGGTCCATTATATTGAAGAATAGATCTTAACTTATTGAAGTTAATAACTTGGGTTTGTGATAATTTAAAAAATACATATTTTTGTGACAAGTAAGATAAATCAAAAAAAATATGTGGCTTCTGCTTACTATTTCTAAGATTATCAAAAGCCTTTTTTATAGTCATAGGCGAAATGAAGTCAATTTTATTTTTTTTTTTTTATTAATTCTTTCTTTATCTTTATTTTTTTCATTATTGTCAATGTATTTTTCAAGAATTTTTTTTGTTGATTCCATAAAAAGTTGTAGAGAAATTCTGCGCATATTAATTATACATAAAAAGATATCTACGTATATTTTTTCAATGCAAAATTGAAATATTAATTCAATATTTTTTCTTTTTAATATTTTCCAAATTTTTGGGGGTGATTCTCGATTATTCTTTTTATTTTTTTTCATTATTTCTATTTGATTTCTGATTGTGTTTCTTCTATCAATTCTATGTTTAATCT